AACTTCCATCTTGAGAGTCATTTATGGGTTCCATACGATATCCGCGATCTCTCTTGATTTGTAATCCAATACACAAATCAATTGGTTCCGTCAGGTTAGCTATATGTTGTGTCGTGTCAACTATTTCTACGGAGGGTGGTAAGATGATATCTTGAGCGGTTACGTATCTAGGACCCCTTACGCAAATCGACGCGTCTCTAACTCCATAGAGATTACTTCTCAATACAATTTCTTTCAAATTTTGTAAGATTTCATGTACTGATTCCTCAATACCTACTATCGTAGAATATTCATGTGGCACCTTCTTAGATTTTGCACGTGTGATACATGTTCCTTCTATTTCTCCAAGTAAGGCCCTTCGCATGGCAATACCGATGGTATCAGCTTGACCTTTCATAAGTGGTGACAGAATGAAACGACCATAATAAAGACGCTTACTGTCTACTCTTGATTCAACACACTTCCACTGTAGTGTTCGAGTGGATCCTGCTACTTCCTCTCGAACCATACTATACTAGTATTATTATTTGATCATTTATTTCTCTTGAAATCGGTTTAATTCTTATTTCTACACACGTCTTTTTTTAGGAGGTCGACATCCATTATGTGGCATAGGTGTTACATCACGTACGAAGCTTAATAATATACCACTTCTACGAATGGCTCGTAATGCTGCATCTCTTCCGAGACCAGGACCCTTTATCATAACTTCTGCTCGTTGCATACCCTGATCAACCACTGTACGAATAGCATTTACCGCTGTGGCTTGAGCAGCATAAGGTGTTCCTCTTCTTGTGCCTTTGAATCCAGAAGTACCGGCGGAGGCCCAAGAAACTACCCGACCTCGTACATCTGTAACAGTTATAATGGTATTGTTGAAACTCGCTTGAACATGAATAACGCCTTTTGGTATTCTACGTCCATTCTTACGTGAACCAATACGCCCATTCCTACGTGAACCAATTCTTGGTATAGCTTTTGTCATATTTTATCATCTCATATTTATGAGTCAGAAATATACAAAAAGAAAAGATACGGAGATATCCATTTCATGTTAAAACAGATCCTTTACCTTATTTTTACATATATATATATTTTTTTTTTTGAAAGTTCTTTTTTAGAAGAATTACCCTTGTCTCTGTTTATGTTTCGGATTGGAACAAATCACTATAATTCGTCCACGCCTGCGAATCAGTCGACATTTTTCACAAATTTTACGAACGGAAGCCCTTATTTTCATATTTTTTATTCCTTACCTTAATTCTGAATCCACTTCTTGGAAGAGAATAAGTCTCTTGAATTTATTTTTTTAACTTCGAATTGTATACCCATGGTTAAAAAAATAACCTAATCATTCGAATCTTTGTTGCGAAGTCGATAAATTATACGTCCCCTGGTTGAATCATAACGACTTACTTCAATTTTTACTCTATCTCCCGGTAGTATCCGTATAAAACTGCGGCGGATCCTCCCTGAAACATATCCTAGAATTAGATCTTCATTATCTAAACGGACCCGGAACATACCGTTGGGAAGTGATTCAGTAATTAAACCCTCATGAATCAATTTTTGTTCTTTCATTCCAGGTAACCTCCTTGAAGTATCAACTAATGGAGGAATAGTTATATAACTCACTTTTCCTCTCTATTTTACAAATAGGAAGTTAGAGATCAAATTCGGATACCAGAGGTGGAAGATTACCATATATAACACAAAATTTCTCCTCCAATTCTTTCTAGTCGAGCTTCTCGATCTGTTATTATACCTCGAGAAGTAGAAAGAATTACAATTCCCATTCCACCTAAAATCTTAGGAATTCGTTGATAGTTGGAATAAATTCGTAAGCCGGGCCGGCTGATACGCTTTAAAATGGTTCTAGTTTTATATATTCCTTTTCTGGTTTTTCTATGTCGCAGAGTTGAAACCAAGAAATATTTGTTACTCTCCTGATGTTTCCGAACGTTTTCAATAAAACCTTCTCGTAGAAGTATTTTAATAATGTTTTCGGTGATATTTGTAGATGCTATTCGAACCCTTCCTTTTTTATCCGTGTCAGCATTTCTTATAGAAGTTATTAGATCGGCAATAGTGTCCCTACCCATGACGAACTAGAATTATAGGTTCCTCCTAATTTTGATATAATCAACATGTTTCCTTTTTTTTATTTTTATTTTTTTTTATAAAGTATATACGTGAGACACAATCTACTAATTTGATCTATTTGATCTATTTCAGATACCCTATACTATATCATAGTCTCATCTACTACTATTTATAATACTTCGGGAGCTAATGAAACTATTTTAGTAAAATTTAACTGTCTCAATTCTCGAGCGATCGCACCAAAAACTCGAGTTCCTTTTGGATTTCCTTCTTGATCAATGACAACTGCAGCATTGTCGTCATATCGTATTATCATACCGTTTTCACGTTTGAGTTCTTTACATGTACGTACAATTACAGCTCTAATTACTTCTGATCTTTCTAGAGGCATATTGGGAACTGCTTCTTTGATTACAGCAACAATAACATCACCAATATGAGCATATCGGTGATTACCAGCTCCTATGATTCGAATACACATCAATTTTCGAGCTCCGCTGTTATCCGCTACATTCAAAAGGGTCTGAGGTTGAATCATATCATTTTTATTTCAATCTGTTATTTCAATGCAAAAGTATGAAAGAAAAAAAAGAAATATTGTCCGTCCAGAAATAAATAAACCTGCGGTTGTTTTTTCATCCCCAATACCCCTTTTTTTTTTAGTTCTACATCTCTATCCTGAAATAAGAAATTGAGTTCGTATAGGCATTTTGCGCGCAGCTATTGAGATAGCTGCTCTAGCTACAGTTTCTGATACTCCACCCATTTCATAAAGTATTCGACCCCGTTTAACAACGGATACCCAATATTCAGGGGATCCCTTCCCCGAACCCATACGTGTTTCCGCGGGTCTTACTGTAACAGGTTTGTCGGGAAATATACGTACCCATATTTTTCCACCACGACGCGCATATCGTGTCATTGCTCTTCGCCCTGCTTCTATTTGTCTAGCTGTAATCCAAGCAGGTTCAAGTGCCTGAAGAGCGTATCTGCCGAAACAAATATGATTGCCTCGACAAGATATTCCTTTCATTCTTCCTCTATGCTGTTTACGAAATCTGGTTCTTTTGGGGTTATAGTCGATGGTTGTTTCTTAATTCCATCTCTACTGCAGAACCGGACATGAGAGTTTCTTCTCATCCAGCTCCTCGCGAATGAAAGGATTCAAATTCAATAAAATAATATTATAGATACACATTAATAGGTACACATTAATAGATAATACACCAAGTAATGGCTTTTATTGATATTTAATTTCTTACATAAGAAGGAAGATGTAGATACAAGATATACAATACAGCTAGACGTGTGTGTACATTTATGTATCTTTATAGATAATGTAATGTTTCTCTTTTTTATTTTTATAACATGACGAATCCTTTCCTTATTTTTTTTTTTTACCTCTATCGAATTACGACAAAAGATTGTAATCCAATAAATAGAGGTTTCGCGGGCGAATATTTACTCTTTCCTGTTTCATTCGAAGGTTCAATTCATAACCTCTCAGAATAAATCAATTTTTTCTTGGTCCGTTCCGCCATCCCACCCAATGAATTATTAGGATTCGTTTTCAATAGAAGCCTATGCAGTCACAGGTTCTGTCGTTCCCATAGCTTCTCCATTAATGGTTAGGTCCGAACTTTGCAATGGAGCTTCCAACAAAATTCGTTCCCAAGTCAATTTCCTCAGTTTTTATTAACCTGAAGGCTCTTTATTATTTTATTCTATTTTTAATTATTTCATTTTGAAATTCTTATATTTATAATTATCTTATCAGTATTGATTATCAGTATTGATGCTTTATCACACTGCCCTTTATGACGTGATTCATAGACCATACATATTGGAATCATATATCATTGATATTTTTGTTCTTTCTTTCTATCATCCTTCCATTTATCCACATCCCTTTATTTATTTTTTTTTTTTGCTTTACAACCCATAATCAGATCTATTTTTTGTTGAAAGAATTTCAGTTGCTACAACCATATGATAGATCCACTCATTCATATAGTGACTGTTTCTTGGGATCTCGACAATACGAAGCAATAAGTTGGTTATTAGTTTATTTTATATAATTACAAAGTTTATAGCAGGGGTCAGTTTGTTTTTTTTTTTTGAATCCCAACTTGAAACTATAAAGAAAAAACTAACGAGTCACACACTAAGCATAGCAATTATACCAAATGATCAATCGAATTTATATTTAACCTTATAGAATTAGAATTGTTCATTTTTTTATTTTTAACGAAAAAAGAATGAAAGAGTTTGTCATTTTTTGTTTTATCACTGGACAGAATGGGAAGACAAGGTTGATTATTCCTCGTCTACAAATATCCAAATTTTTATACCTAATACTCCATAAATAGTTCGAATTGTATAGGAACAATGATCAATTTTAGCGCGAATTGTTTGTAGGGGAACTCTACCCTCTCTGATCCATTCAACACGTGCAATTTCTTTTCCGTCGATACGGCCTGCTATTTGCACTTGAATTCCTTTTGTATCTGTTTGTTCAGTTAATTCAATAGCTTTTTTCATTGCTTTTCGAAACGAAACTCTATTTTTTAATTGTAAAGCTATATATTCTGCAAGAATATTAGGTTGTCCATAAGGTTTTTCAACTCTTGTGATAGCAATGTTGAGTCTCCGGTTTACAGAATGAAACTCCTTTTGTACATTCATCTGTAATTCTTCGATTCCTCGTGTTTGCCCCTCTATTAATAAATTTGGGAATCCAATATAGATTATGACTTGGATCAAATCGATTTTTTTTTTAATTGTTATACGTGCAATTCCTTCGAAACCTGAGGATATTTTCCTTTTTTTTTGTACATAGTTCTTGATACAATTCCGTATTTTTGCATCTTCCTGTAGGCCCCCAGAATAATTTTTTG